TTATTTTATTATAAATAAAAAAATAAATAAAAATATTGATACATAAGATAAATACAAGAATAGATAAGACGAGATTCGTCCACCTCCCATATATTTAATCCCTTCCCCTATAAAAAAACTTGCAACACCAACACCATTTGTAATTCCATCAATTATACGTCTATCAAAAAACTGAGTTAGTTTGGTTAATCCTCTTATCCCCACGGTAAAAACTCTAGTATAAAAAATATCTATGTAACCACGATTATATGACCAATTGTATATCACATTTTTTATTCGGTCCACAAGAATTCTTTTAGGACCCCCTTTTACAAATGAATTGATTAAATCCAAATTCTGGAAAAATGAATAAGCGGATCCATATAAAATATATGCTATGAATAGTCCAAAAATTGCTATACTTACCGAAAAAATTGCATTTGTAAAAAATTCATTCAAATTTACAGAATAATTAGAACTTGAATGTAAAAGATTTGTTGATGGGGTTAACCATTTCGATAATATATCAAAATCTATTACTCCTTGATCAAAAGAAATTCCTATTGATCCAACCAACAAAGTAAATAGTACTAATACAAGAAGAGGAAATAGCATAGTATTGTCCGATTCGTGAGGATACATGGAAGTGTATTTATTTCCAAAGTAAGTACTAAAGTATCGTATCCTATTTCTTACATTATTATCAATTTTCGATCTTTCTTTTGCAAAAAAAGAAACCTTTTTATTCATTGTTGATAAAAGTAAATTTGGATTGACTCCTCTTGGAGTTCCTTTTCCCCATAGAGATATGGAATAGAACGAACCATTTTTCGTGCTACTGTAATTTTTAAAATAAACGCGGAAATACCCATCAAAGGTAAGTAAATATACCCGAAACATATAAAATGCGGTTAATCCTGCTGTGAAATAAGCTATTACTGCGAAAATTGGTGAATACAACCAACTATCATTAAGAATGTCATCTTTGGACCAAAAACAAGCAAGAGGTGGAATACCACAAAGAGAAAGTGTACCCAATAAAAAAGTAGTTCTTGTAATTGGAACATATCTTGTTAAACCACCCATAAGAACCATATTCTGACTTTTATCTGGTGAATATCCAACAATAGGTTCCATTGAATGAATAATAGATCCGGATCCCAAAAACAATAAAGCTTTTGAATAGGCATGAGTGATCAAATGGAATAAAGCAGCTCGATAAGAACCTATACCTAGAGCTAACATAATATAACCCAATTGAGACATTGTAGAATAGGCTAAGCTTTTTTTAATGTCTCTTTGAGCAAGGGCCAAAGTAGCCCCTAATAATAGTGTTATTACACCTATTAAAGAAATGAAATTCATTATATAAGGTATGACTATGAAAAGAGGAAGAAGCCGAGCTACAAGAAAAATTCCTGCTGCTACCATAGTAGCAGCGTGTATAAGAGCCGAAATAGGAGTGGGTCCTTCCATAGCATCAGGTAACCATACGTGAAGGGGGAATTGTGCGGATTTAGCAACTGCACCGACGAATAATAAAGAAGCACACAAGGTAGCAAATAAGGAATTGACCCCATTATTCTGGATTAAGTTATTAGTTATTTCGAGCAAATACCGAAATTCTAAACTACCTGTTATCCAATAAAAACCTAAGATTCCTAACAATAAACCAAAATCCCCTACACGATTAGTTACAAAAGCTTTTTGACAAGCACTTGCTGCAATTGGTCGTGTGAACCAAAACCCTATTAATAAATAAGAGCACATTCCCACAAGTTCCCAAAAAATATAAATTTGTATCAAATTTGAACTAGTAACTAATCCCAGCATAGAAGTATTAAAAAAACTCATATAAGCAAAAAATCTCAAATATCCTTGATCGTGATACATATACTTGTCACTATAAATAAGAACCATGATTCCAACAGTAGTAATTAGTATTGACATAATAGAAGTAAGTGGATCGATCAAGTATCCAAACTCTAAGGAAAAATCATTATTGATGGTCCAAGACCATAGATATTGATAGATAAAACTTCCATTTATTTGTTGAATAGACAGATTGGCTGAAAACACCATAGCTATACTTAAGAGTAAAACACTAGGAAAAGCCCACATGCGACGAATATTTTTTGTTGCTGTCGGAATAAGTAGAAGTCCAAATCCTATTGACATAGTAACTGGAAGTGGAAGAAAAGGTATTATCCACGCATATTGATATGTATGTTCCATAAGAAAAGAAACTCTTTTTTCTTATAATTACAAATTGTTCTCGATTCACCAATTCTTATCTTTTTTATCCTTTTAGAAAGGAACAATAATAAAAGAAATCAACAAAAAAAAATATCTGAAAAAAAAGTCAAATATTGGGATTCTTAATTATTCTGATTTTTTTTCCCTCATGTCATTTATATATGTGATGTGTGATGTGCGCGCATACGTATATGTGATATATATATCACATATACATGTATATATAAATATATTTGTATTATATATATTTGTATGTTTATTATATATTTATATGTTAAAGTAAAAAAACAATGTATATTAAAAAGAGTATATTAAAAAAATTATCCACATACACGAAATAAGTATAGATAATAACTAAAAAGAACGATCTATTTTGAAGAATACATGTCTTTCACATACAATGATAAAAGGAGGAACCCCCCTTTTTTGAATGGCAGTTCCAAAAAAACGTACTTCTATGTCAAAAAAACGTATTCGTAGAAATATTTGGAAGAAAAAAGGATATTTAGTTGCAGTAAAAACTTTTTCTTTAGCGAAATCGGTTTCCACCGGGCATTCAAAAAGTTTTTTTGTGCGACAAACAAATAATAAAGTCTTAGAATAATCTCAATTGATATAGCCTAAAGAACCTCAAATTTTGTAAGATGAATGTTAACTAATGTATTTTTCTGTATTGAATTTCTCAATATTACTTAGAACTCACTGCTGTGATATATAGAATAAGAGTTTTTTGTATATTGGGTTCTAAGTATTATTTTTTTCCCTATCGCAATTGTACTTTTCTATTGTGAAAAGTACAATTGTGATAGAGATTGAAACTCTTTTGTTATATGCCTATCCCAAAACTTAATTGGTTTTGTAAATGGTATTCTAAATTAGAAATTATATGCGCAATAAAGAATATTAATACTTTAATTTTAATATACTAAAGTATCGAAATCATTAGAAAAATAACAAATTATTTGTATTTAATGATGAAATTGTGATAGATATGAAATCCTAGTTATTTGATTTTGTTCATTGAAAAAAAAATCAATCTTTTTCATTTGAATCCATGAAATCGGATAAATGAAAAACAAATCATAAAAAAATAGAGAAAAAAGACAATTCTTAGTTTTATACCTCAACCGAGAAAAAACTATGGAGTTACAACTGTTTGGAGAAAACTTAGTTTCTAGTACATGAAAGTTGATTGTTAAAAAACCCACGACGATACTACCTAGGTAGGTATTTTATTGAAGATTCAAATATTTAAACCACAAACCAGTCTTTATTCATTGATTCTAATTAATGTTTCCTAAACTATATTGAATCCTTGAATCTCGACAATTCAACATGAATTGACTATTATTATTTCAAGTAAGCCGCCGTGGTGAAATCGGTAGACACGCTGCTCTTAGGAAGCAGTGCTAAAGCATCTCGGTTCGAGTCCGAGTGGCGGCATCTTCTAAAAGAGATACAATAGATCCTAAAATGTATTCAATTCGCGATTTCCAATTCTGTAATGGGACCCCTTTTATGATATTTGCGACTTTAGAACATATATTAACTCATATCTCTTTTTCGATCATTTCAATTGTGATTATGATTCATTTGATGACCTTATTAGTCCACAAAATTGTAGGATTACGTGATTCATCAGAAAAAGGGATGATAGCTACCTTTTTCTCTATAACAGGATTATTAGTTTCTCGTTGGATTTCTTCGGGACATTTTCCATTAAGTAATTTATACGAGTCATTAATCTTCCTTTCGTGTAGTTTCTTCATTATTCATATGATTCCCAAGATACGTAACCTTAAAAACGATTTAAGCACAATAATTGCACCAAGTACCATTTTTACTCAAGGCTTTGCCATGTCGGGTCTTTCAACTGAAATGCATCAATCCGCAATATTAGTACCTGCTCTACAATCTCAGTGGTTAATGATGCACGTAAGTATGATGTTATTGAGCTATGCAGCTCTTTTATGCGGATCATTATTATCAGTCGCTCTTCTAGTCATTACATTTCGAAAAAACATCAAAATTTTTTGTAAAAGCAATAATTTATTAATTAAGTCATTTTTCTTTGGTGAGATTGAATATTTGAATGAAAAAGGAAGTGTTTTTAAAAACACTTCTTTTCCTTCATTTCGAAATTATTACAAATATCAATTAACTGAGCGTTTGGATTATTGGAGTTATCGTGTCATTAGTCTAGGGTTTACCTTTTTAACCATAGGTATTCTTTGTGGAGCAGTATGGGCTAATGAGGCATGGGGATCCTATTGGAATTGGGACCCCAAGGAAACTTGGGCATTTATTACTTGGACCATATTCGCGATTTATTTACATACTAGAACAAATATAAATTGGAAAGGTACGAATTCGGCACTTGTAGCTTCTATAGGATTTATTATAATTTGGATATGCTATTTTGGGATCAATCTATTAGGAATAGGTCTACATAGTTATGGTTCATTCACATAAACATCTAATTGAATAAACTACATGAAGAATACATAAGATAAAAACATCATCCCATATATAACGAAAGTTTGTTTTTATGAGTTTTTGAGAACCATTTAAATTTGAATGATTCCTTGATTCAAACGGTTCTCAAAAACTCGAGATGTATCTAATTACAATTCTTATTTATTTTATTTCTTTTTTCATTATATAGTACAGCAAACGATTTTCAAAATATTAAATTCAAAGAATTATAAGACTTTCCTTCCGTTTCATTAATGAAACACTATCTATGATAATAATTGGATAAGATAGCGTGTACCTTGTCAACTGATAACGAGAGAACAAAATCGGGATAAATACCAATACTTATTACGGGTAGAAAGATACAGATTGAAAGAAATAGTTCTCGTAGTCCAGAATCCCAAAAATTAGAGTTTGGAATATTAAATAACTTGTATCCATAAAACATCTGACGTAACATAGATAATAAATAAATAGGAGTTAATATCATTCCAATTGCCATTACAAAAGTAATTAGCATTTTTGACATTAAAAGATATTTTGTACTAGTAATTAGTCCAAAAAATACTACAAATTCCGCAACAAAACCACTCATTCCTGGCAATGCAAGAGAAGCCATCGAGAAGCTACTGAACATGGTAAATGTTTTTGGCATTGGGATAGATATCCCTCCCATTTCTTCGAGATAAACAAGACGTGTTCTATCACAACTCGTTCCTGCCAAGAAAAAAAGTGCAGCACCAATAAATCCATGAGAGAGCATTTGTAAAATAGCTCCATTGAGTCCCATGTCGGTTATAGAACCAATTCCTATAATTGTGAAACCCATGTGAGATACAGAGGAATAGGCTATTCTCTTTTTTAAATTACGTTGACCAAGAGAAGTTGAAGCTGCATAGATTATTTGCATTGTTCCTATTATCACCAACCAAGGAGAAAATATAGAATGAGCGTGGGGTAGTAATTCCATATTGATCCGAATCAATCCATATGCGCCCATTTTTAATAGGATTCCAGCTAAAAGCATACATGTACTGTAATGTGCTTCTCCATGAGTATCAGGTAACCATGTATGTAGGGGTATAATCGGCAATTTGACAGCATAAGCAATAAGGAAGCCAAAATAGAATATTATTTCCAATGCCACAGGATATGATTGATTAATTAATCTTTCAAAATCTAATGTTGGTTCATTGGAACCATATAAACCCATACCTAGAACTCCTATTAAGAAAAAAATGGAACCCCCTGCAGTGTACAAAATAAACTTTGTAGCCGAGTAGAGACGTTTCTTTCCCCCCCACATGGATAAAAGTAAGTAAACAGGAATTAATTCTAACTCCCACATGATGAAAAAAAGTAAAAAGTCTCGAGAGGAAAATAATCCTATTTGACCGCTGTACATTGCTAGCATCAGGAAATAGAACAACCGCGAATTTCGAGTAATTGGCCAAGCTGCTAAAGTTGCTAAAGTAGTGATAAATCCTGTCAGTAAAATGGGTCCTATGGAAAGTCCATCGATTCCTAGTCTCCAGTGGAAATCAAAAACATCTATCCATTTAGAATCTTCCTTCAATTGCATTAATGGATCATCCAATTGGAAATGATAACAGAATGCATAAGTCGTTAGAAGGAGTTCTAATAAGCATATACAGATAGTATACCACCTAAACATCTTATTCCCTCTATGAGGGAAAAAGAAAATTGAGGAACCCGCGAATATCGGTAAAACAACAAGTATTGTTAACCAAGGAAAATAACTCGTGATAAAGACAAGATACATTTTGACCAGAAAAGCCCGTCCTCAAAATAATATATTTTGTCGAGCACGGGCTTTTGTCGGTAAAGAGGAATCACAAATGATTCAAGTGGAGTTTTTTGTAACGTATCAATAAGATAGAGCCATGCTGCGAGTTGTTTCAGGCCCTAAATAAACACGGACACTCAAAAAATCTGTTGGGCAGGCAGATTCACATCTCTTACAACCTACACAGTCCTCGGTTCTTGGCGCGGAAGCTATTTGCTTGGCTTTACATCCGTCCCAAGGTATCATTTCCAATACATCTGTGGGGCAAGCTCGTACACATTGAGTACACCCTATACATGTATCATAAATTTTTACTGAATGTGACATTGGATCTATAAAGTACAGTTTTGAACATAAAAGATTTTCGATCTGGTCAAATCAAATTAGTAGTAAATGAATCATATATTATATATTGTAATATTGTAGACACCAGATGAAACAGTGGTTTATTAAAAACAATCAATATATTTCTTAAATCAATCTGTTTATGAGAAAAGGTCAAGACACTTTGATTTTCGTTTCAACAATTATGATGATACGAGTTGCACATGCGAATTAAAATTAATTGGCCAACAAATCGGTCATCATTATTTCAATATAAATATAAAAATGCAATTCCATTTTATTGAATTGCATTCAAATTCAATAAAAAATAGTATTTCAATTCTATTAAATATTTTTATGTGTCTTTATTTAAATTATCTATGATGATTATCACTAATTATTCAACAAATTCGATTGATTAATACGAGTTGATTTTCTGTTACGATGGATCGACGAAACAATAGCAAGTCCAATAGCTGCTTCAGCAGCTGCAATGGCTATAACAAAGATTGAGAAAATGTCTCCTTTTAATTGGCGACTATCAAATATATCAGAAAATGTTACAAGATTGATATTAACCGAATTTAGTATAAGCTCAAGACACATAAGCGCTCTAACCATGTTTCGACTTGTGATCAATCCATAGATACCGATAGAAAATAAATAAACACTCAAAAAAAGGACATGCTCAAACATCATTGACTAACTCCTTATCAATCTCGATTCATTTCAATATGAACAACAATTCAACCGATTCAATTGATTAGAATAGAACAATTACACAACAAAAGAAGATATTGACGGTAGATAGATTTAACTAAAAATTTCTATTTATTTATTTAGAATTTAGTTAGAATTCTAAGAATTGGGAATCATTATAAGTTAAGTATTTTTATTGCTTATTGTCGAGCCATAGTAATTGCACCTATCAAGGAAACTAAAAGAATTATTGAAATGAGTTCAAATGGAAGATAAAAATCTGTTGATAAATGAATCCCAATTTGTTGAACGTTATTTATTAGGTCCTGTTCCATAATCTGGTTTGACCTTGCAGTCCAAATAATTCCGTACCATGACGTATCTGGGATAGTAGTAATTAGTGAAAAAAGAATAGTTGTACAAACCATCAAAGTGACCCCATCTCCAATGGTCCAAAAATAGGAATTATTGGAATATTCTGAACCATTCATGAACATTACAGCAAATATGATCAAGATATTTATGGCTCCCACATAAATAAGGAGCTGTGCGGCAGCTACAAAATAGGAGTTCGATGAAATATAGAATAAGGATATACAAACAAGAACCAATCCCAATGAAAAGGCAGAATAAATTGGATTGGTAAATAATACTACCCCCAGACCCCCTAATACAAGAATTGACCCCAGAAATACAACAAGAATATCATGTATTGGTCCAGGTAAATCCATTATGTATAAAATACAAAATAAATAACTTTAACTATTTCATGACCTTACTTTAACTTTACTAAATAAATGGTCCAGGAAAGGAAAAGGGGTTACCCTATTTTTGTTTTCTTGTATATAATATTGTATATGATACATTTATAATTGAATTGAATTTGAATATGGATTAATGTAGATATAGATAAAATTATCGGGCCAACCTTACTTTATTTATATTTATCCGAAAGAAAAAAAAAGAAAAAAGTAGTTGAAATTTGCTATTTCGAAATCATCACTAAAAATATATTTTTAGTTTAAATCAAAGAGTGATTCTCAACAATCATTAGTTTTTATTTGTAGTTACTGACTACCCAAAATAAAAAGCTTGGATCCTTTATATCAAAACAAAATCTTAGTAATCGGTAATTGTTCTTGAATCAAAGGGTTTATCTTTGTCTATTTTTATTTGAGTCGAATTCATAACTGTTTGAATTGTATAATCTCCAATTATTGAGATTGGTAATCGCCCCAAAGCAATTTGATTATAATTCAATTCGTGACGATCATAAGTAGAAAGTTCATATTCTTCAGTCATTGATAAACAATTTGTTGGACAATACTCGACACAGTTACCACAAAATATACAAACCCCGAAATCTATACTATAATTAAGTAATTGTTTCTTTTTAATATCTCTTTCAAATCTCCAATCAACAACGGGTAGATCTATCGGGCATACACGAACACATACTTCACAAGCAATACATTTATCAAATTCAAAGTGGATTCTACCCCGGAAACGCTCTGATGTGATCGATTTTTCATAAGGATATTGAATAGTTACAGGTAAACGATTTGTGTGGGATAAGGTAATTATGAAACTTTGACCAATGTACCTTGCAGCTCGTATTGTTTGTTGACCATAATTCATGGACCCAATTACCATAGGGAACATATTGTAGATATACATGAAAAATTTGACGTTTCTTTCTCTTGTTTGATAGAGATTATGAATCTAAAATAGTGTTATCGTATTCTCTTATTTATAATGAAACAAGTTGGGAAGAAGTTGTTAATAACAGATTACCTAGAGAAATAGGTAAAAGAAATTTCCATCCAAGATTTAATAACTGGTCCATTCTCATTCTAGGTAAAGTCCATCTTGTTGTGATAGAAATGAAGAGAAACAAATAAGCTTTAGTTAATGTAATAAGGATACCCATTGTCATTCCAAAAATGCCGGCGATTTTTTTTATTCCGAAAAGCTCAGAAATGGATATATACGGAATAGGTAAATTCCACCCACCTAAGTAAAGAACTGTTACAAATAATGAAGAAACTAATAAATTTAGGTAAGAAGCAAGATAAAATAAACCGTATTTGATACCCGAATACTCGGTTTGATAACCTGCTACTAATTCCTCCTCCGCTTCTGGTAAATCAAAGGGCAATCTCTCACATTCGGCTAGAGAAGAAATTAGAAAAACAATAAATCCTATAGGCTGACGCCACAGATTCCACCCCCAAAAACCATATTTTGACTGTGCTTCAACTATATCAACTGTACTTGAACTGTTAGATAATCATAGTCGATAATAACATCACTGTTCCCATCGCTATTTCAAAACCGTACGTGAGACCTCAGCTTCATACGGCTCCTCGATGGCCACAAAAAAAATGTAAGGATGGGTTCGGTATTATCACCATCTTTGGATGGATAGAATAAAGATACATCGAAAAGTCCCAAATTAGACCAATGGAATTCTGTCTGCTAGAATAAGAAAAAAAGTGCTTCCGAATTGATCTCATCCTTTACAATAAAAATTTCTCTTTGTTCGGTAATAACTTAATATTTCAATAAAATACTCCTTATATCAATCAATACAAAATAAAAAGAATTAGTCATTAGTTCATGAATCGTGATAAGAATTCGATATGTATGAATATGGATAGAGAAAAGAATAAATAAGGATCCCCTTTTTTTATTATTCATTCAATTACTGCATTCCATTTCTTTTTTCCTGTTCTTCTGTCTCAGAGGAGGATACTCAAAAATAAAATAAAGAATTAATTCGTTCTTGATAGTCATTTCTTTAACCAGTGAATAGGAGCATACTCTAGATCGGAATCGTAGGGAAGTACTACTTGATCATTTCTACCAATTTCAAGTCCTTATTATGATTCGTTTTATGAAGAAATACCTCTTTTTTGATACCTTACATTATCCCCATTACTAATCCTTTGTGTACCTTGGTGTTCCTAACCGTCCACTGGCTTTTGATTGATCCCCGGTATAGTAATACATATGAGACAGTAGTAGAAACTCCATACAGTTGATCTTTTGTTTGCGCCCGCTTCAAGATATGATGACTAATCAAAAAATCTTAATCTTGGGGTAAGCAGTTTACACTGCTTATTTTTACTTCAACTTTATTCTTGTACATAGGGAATGAGATTGTTTCTTCTTACTACAAATTTGGAAGCTGTTTAGTTTCACTCATATAACTATCTGGTTTAACTCATCAACCCGAATGCTGAATAAAAAAAATGAAAACATCTATTCAATACATTGAACCTCTTTCTTTTTTCTTTTATTTCTAGAAGAGAGGTTCAAAGTTCATATTCCAACGAATCACACGTAGAGATATTGATAACACACATAGAGTTAATGGTATTTCATAACTAATAGATTGAGCAGCAGCTCGTAGACCACCTAAAAAGGAATATTTATTATTCGATCCATATCCTGACATAAGAAGCCCAATAGGAGCAATACTAGAAATGGCGATCCATAAAAAAACACCTATACTGAGATCGGCTAAAACAAGACGATACCCAAAAGGAATTACTAAATAACTTAGTAGAATTGATATAACCGCTATAGACGGTCCCACACTAAACAAACGAATATCTCCTCGAGATGGGAGGAGGTCCTCTTTAAAAAGTAGTTTAGTCCCATCCGCTATAGCTTGAAGAATTCCCAACGGGCCAGCATATTCAGGCCCAATACGTTGTTGTATCGCTGCAGATATTTCTCTTTCTAACCACACAATTACTAGTACCCCCATTGTTATTCCCAATATAAGGGTCAAAATGGGTACAATCCATATTAGTCCATACACTTCTTTTAAAAATTCCGATGTAGAAAAAGAATTGATAGTTTGTACTTCTGTCTTATCAATTATCATTTCAACGATCAACTTCTCCCATAATGATATCTATACTACCCAATATCGTCATGATATCAGCCAATTTCATTCTTTTAACTAGCTGAGGAAGAATTTGCAAATTGATAAAACCGGGTGGACGAATTTTCCATCTCCAGGGGAAAACACTATTATCTCCTATCAAATAAATTCCCAATTCTCCTTTTGGGGCTTCCACTCTCACATAAAGTTCTTGTTTCGACAATTCTAAATTGGGTGAAGGTTTTTTACTAATAAATCTATATTCAAAATCATTCCATTCAGAATTCTTTGCTCTATCAAAGCGTCGTACTTCTAAATTTTCATAAGGTCCTCCAGGAATTCCTTCTAGAGCCTGTTGAATAATTTTTATGGATTCCTTCATTTCACCGATTCGTACTAAATAACGAGCTAATGAATCTCCTTCTTTTTGCCATTGGACTTCCCAATCGAATTCATTGTAACACTCATAATGATCAACTTTACGAAGATCCCATTGGATTCCAGAAGCTCGTAACATCGGTCCTGATAAACCCCAATTTACAGCTTCTTCTCCACCAATAATGCCCACTCCTTCAACTCGTTCCAAAAAAATGGGATTCCACGTAATAAGTTTTTGATATTCAACAACTCCTGTTAAAGAATAATCGCAGAAATCCAAACATTTATCTATCCATCCATAAGGTAGATCAGCAGCTACTCCTCCAATACGGAAATAATTATGCATCATTCGCATACCTGTGGCGGCTTCGAATAGATCATATATCAATTCCCTTTCTCTGAAAATATAGAAAAAGGGAGTCTGTGCACCGATATCCGCCATAAAAGGTCCAAGCCATAACAAATGAGAAGCTATACGGCTCAATTCCAGCATAATTACTCTGATATAGCTAGCTCTTTGGGGTACTTGAACATTTTCCAATTGTTCTGGCGCATTTACGGTTATTGCCTCTGTGAACATAGTAGCTAAATAATCCCATCGTGTTACATAAGGTAGATATTGTATAATTGTTCGATTTTCCGCTATCTTTTCCATTCCTCTGTGTAAATAGCCCAATATGGGCTCACAGTCAATAACATCTTCACCATCGAGAGTAACGATTAGTCGGAGAACACCATGCATTGATGGGTGGTGAGGCCCCATATTGACTATCATGAGATCTTTTCTTGTAACCGGTACTGTCATATCTTTTCTTCCTTAATTCATTATTCCATGAATTCCTCAAAACGAGACTCATCAAAACGAAAAATTGAATACTACCGATTAAATTAACGAGTTTTTGGCTCTCGAATATCCAATTGACCAATTAATTTCTTATAACGTACTCTATTTTTCTTTGACAAATAAGCCAGCAACCGTTGACGTTTTCCTAGAATTTTTCGTAGACCTCTTTGTGATAAAAAATCTTTTTTGTGCAATTCCAAATGTGAAGTAAGTCTCCGTATCTTATTGGTGAAACTGAATACTTGAAATTCAACAGAACCCTTGTTTTCTTCTTTTTCTTCTTGTGGAATAATGGAAATGAATGAATTTTTGACCATAAAAAATTTTTCTATCCTTTTTCTTTCTTTTTCATGGATTTTTCCGATCAGGAAAAATAAAAAAAAAAGAATTATGCCGGTTATTTTAATCTAGTACACACATCTAGTACACACAAAAATTTGGATTTATTCATATACTACTTCTTTATTTTATCCAAATCAAATTGAAAATTTGATTTGGATAGAAAGGGATAATATGTTTCCACATTAACGAAAGAAAAGAATTTATTTCTATCTAAAAGGATTCCCCTAATTTATTTATTCCTATATCCAATTGAATGGATACACCATTCAATCTGTATCATTTACCAAAATATAACATAGCATATGCATACATCTTTCGGCTTTCATATACCGAAAATGTCACGGAATATAGATATATATATGATATAGGAAATATACTATTAAATTAAATAATTCTAAATCGTGGATACATATGTATCCTTGACATACTGAAACGACTGCCATTATTGGTATCAAACCAATAGCGATTCATACAAGCTAAATCTTCTAATCGGTAATTGGGCCAAAGAACAAATTTGCATTTAATGAATTTATTTGTATCCGTATTAAGATGCTTGTCCTCATCCAAAAATTTTCCAGAGTTTCTTATGTTATTTTCATTGCAAAATAATGGATTTCTATTTCTATCTGTAACATTCCAATTATGGGAATTGAAACAAATTAACATTCTCAATTCTCTGCGACGTCTAGGAGATAGAATATTTTCGGGAACAAGGAAATCATAATAATTTGTGTCCTCATTCACAAGCATATTCCCATATCGTACAATGGGTTTATCCAAATTCCTCTTATCAATATATCTTTTTTTTATGCATTTTCTATTAGTTTGGTGTTTATTGTTCTCGACCAATGAAATACTTATAGTTTGATATATAATTAATTTTCCATCCCTTTTTATAGATAGACGAATTGGTTCGATAATTAATATTCCCTTTTTTATCAATTCTGTAAGAGCTAGATCTTTCTGAATTAGCATTACATCCAGATGCATCTCTCCTCTTTGAATCGAGGATATAGCAATTTCTTTTGGATTTATCAGTCTAAGTAAGAGACAATATACCTTGATATTATTGATCATTCTTTGGTTCAAGGAGTCATCCCATCTTAATTGAAAAAGAAAATATTTTTTCAGGAAGAAATCTAGTTCTGCTTCCTTGTTTTTCTTGGATTGTTTTTTCTTCTTACCTTTTTTAATGGTAATGTCTGATCTCGCATAATTCTCTTCAATATCTTTTTTTTTGTTTTCTTTTCGTAGATCTGATACAAGATTTACTTGGTCCTGTTGCTCATTTTTTTGTTGGTTGGAATTTTCTAATTTAAGATATTTTTTTTGATGAGATATCATCTGAAGATTATTTTTTCCATTTATATTGATGTTTTTATTTTGACTTTTATAAAAATAAAAGTCAAAAAGAAGTAATTTGATTGGTATAATCCATGGTTTAATCTTATATGCATCAAAAAGTAAGACAAATTCTGGGAAGAACCAAGATTCTAGATTTGATATGGTATGATAAACTCTTTCTTGATTCATTCCCATCCAATTAAAAAAAATACTTTTTTGATTGGATGGGTTGATTTCTTGATGAATCGTAAGAGAAAAAATATCTTTTTTTTTCAATTTGTTGTTGATTTTTTTTTCAGTCTTAGTATTTTTATCAATTTTGGTACCGATATGTGTATTGGTCCAGGTCTCAATATCGATATTTTTTCTAAGACAAAAGTGGAGAATTTGACAATCAAAATATTTTCTATCTAGATTTTTATGCGTATCAATAATATATCCTTCTTCTAGATAATCACTAATAGCTGTACTTACCAATACATAAAATGATTCGGATTTTGGTTTATTGAAATTATATGGAATTTTGTGAACCCCATTTACTTGTAATCTTGACCCATAAATATAAAAATCCTCCTTATCCCCATAGTTCATATATTTATGTGATAAAAGATCATATCTGTAGTGTTTTTTCCATTTTTCTTTTTGATTTGTCAATGAATCCGCTGCATAGTAATTTTGTTTCACGTAATGAATTAATTGGTCTTTTTCTTTTTTATATGAATCCGCTTTAATTGAGTCCTTATTTTGAATCCTATAACGTTGATTGATTCTATTTCGCCATTTTTGTGGTACTAACCGCGACCATTTGGTTTGAGATAAATTGTATTGATAATGCCCCTTTAACCAGTTTTTCCATTCAATCATTCCAGACTTATGAATTTTCTTATGTCTTGAATTGTAATCAAATATTCCTCGTGTCATACAATAATCCTTGATTTTATCCTTAATAAAAGGATAAGTCCCCTGATATTGAAGTAGAGATTTCAATTGATACTTGTTAAGTAATTGGGTTTGTGATAATTTGTAAAATACATATGCTTGGGACAAGGAGGATAAGTCATAATACATTTTTGTACTATTACTAATATTAGTATTCGAAAAGGACTTTTTTATAGTGGAAAAAAAGTTCATTGTATTTTGATCTCTTTCATCAATTCCTTCCTGATTTGTTTGATCGTTGTAAACGGATTTATTGATTATTTTTTTTGTTGATTCAAAGAAAAGTTGGAAATAGATCCTGTGAATGGTAATCATACATAGCAAGATATCTATATATATATTTTCAATCAGAGATTTCATAAAATAATGTGATTTACGTATTAATCGTATATTTATTCTTTGGAATATCTGCCAAATATGTTTCTGTGATTTCGATCTTTTATCATCACAAGTTAGAATTATTTTTTTCTTGTCTTTTGTGATTCGTTCTATTTGATTCCTGATTGTGATTGTTCTATCAGAAAGATCTTTCATCTTTTTTTCTATGAGTGAATAATTTGTCCAATTCATGGATTGGATTTGAATGGTTGATTTGTGAATAATCTTATTATTTATTTCGGAATCTTTTCCATTTTCAGCCGTTTCATATACTTTCACCTTGCTCAATTCAAATAAGAATATTGGGTTTACTTTTAGAATTTCCTTCATTATTCGTTTTAGAACTAGAAGTATTTTAATGATCCATCTTGTTTTTTCTTTTGAAACTTTTAGAAGTAGAAATAAATCCTTTTTAACTTTTCTAACTTTTTTTTGGAGTTCTTTATAAATGGGTTCAAAAAAGGAAGGTCGTTTTCGGGGATTCCCAAAAGGGAATTCCGCTTCCATTCCCCAAACCGTTAAAAAACAAAAATTGTCTTTTTTTCCTTTTTTTTTTATTTGATCCCTAGGATGAGATCGTATTTTAGATCTTCGCCAAGGTTTCAAACAGAAAGGAAATAGAATCTTTATCTGAATACCGTCTGTTAACCAATCTTTGGGAAATTCTGTTTCTGATAATTGAACACCATTATAAGTGCATTTAACATGCATTTCTCTATTCCACTCCTTCAAATCCTCATACCATTCGGGGAATTGGAATAATAACATACGGCCAATATTTTTAGCAATTATCAATGAAGGCAATACAATGTATTTTCTAAGAAAAGATTGGGTTACTAACATCAAACCTCTTATTGCTTGAGCGAATATAATGCTATCCCAAGTTTCTGATATTACTATACGTTCATTTTCCTCTTTTTTTTCTTCGTTTTTTTTCTCTTTTTCCCTTGTCTCTTCCTCCTCAAAATCAAAATGTGAAATTTTTAATTCTGGTTCTCTCCCCACCGAATTCCTAAAAATGAGATTCATCATTTCAGAGATATAAAAAGAAGAAAAAAAAAATGTTTTGTCTATTCGATCCAAAAAAAGCGGAGAATGCACATTTGCTTGAAACATTTCCCAAATAACCGTTTTACGTCTTTGAGCACGCATGGATCCTTTGATTATATCCCGACGAAAATCCGATTGTTGCGAGTAACGTATCAAAGCCACCTCTTCTGCTTGATCACTATTATTAGTATTATTTGTAGTTGTAATAGGGTTGGTATTCTGATTGTTATCAGTATAAATTACTACGCGTTTGGCTTTTCTTGAACGAATTTCATGATCTTCCTTAGATTCTTCCTCATTTTCTTCCTCCTGTTCTTCCAAATCATCAGTTAATTTGTATGACCACCGAGGAACCCTTTTACGGATTTCTTCTATTCCAATAGATTTATTTCTAATTATTGTTTGATCGTTTGGATCAGTTGTAATTACATCGAATACCCATTTTAAAGCTTTTGTTTGATTTTCTAAATCAATTCTTGTTTGCTCTCTCAATAAAGAATATTTTTTAAAATGCAAAATGGGTGCAGGCTCAAAAGGAAATTCTTTGATTGAGGTTAAGGAATTACCAATATAATTCAGTAATGATTCCCTATCAGGCGGATTCTTTTGATGTTCAAATTTTCTGGAATAATTAGAATTATTAGGAAGTAGCCCATAAATCTTATTTATCCAATTGATTTCCATGGAATCCTCCGTATCTGTAGAAGTGATTAAATCATTCATGATCATATGTGAATAGAATTTTTTTATTGTTCCACGATATGGTCCCCTCAAAAAGGGGTCATACGTT